TAAGAGTTTTAAAGGGAAGAACAAACTTTTTTATAACAGTCTCAAAAGAAACAAAAAATTGGGTCATCAAAAGTGTTCTATTTATAAAAAGAATAAGAAAAGTACTTTCAAAAGTAAATCAAATTCTGTTATTTAGATTGAGAGAAGTATATGAATTAAGTGAAACTAAAAAAGAAAAAGATTCGATAATCAACAATCAGATAATTCATGAATCGTTTAATCAAATTCGATCTACAGATTGGACAAATTATTCCCTGGCAGAAAAAAAACTGAAGGATCAGACTGATAGAACACGCACAATTAGAAATCAAATAGAAAAAATTACAAACGACAAAAAAAAAGTAACTCCAGGAATAAATATTAATTCTAACAAAACAACTTATAATGCCAAAAGACTAGAATCACTAAAAAATATTTGGCAAATATTAAAAAGAAGAAATGCTCGATTAATCAGTAAATTACATTATTTTATAAAAATTTTCATTGAAAGAATCTACATAGATGTCTTTCGGTGTATCATTAATATTCCCCAAATCAATATACAACTTTTTCTTGAATCAACAAAAAAAATGATTGATAAATACATTTACACTAATGAAACAAATCAAGAAAGAATTAATAAAACAAATCAAAATACAATTCACTTTATTTCGACTATAAAAAAGTCACTTTATAATATTACTAATATTAAAAGGAATTCACCTATTTTTTGTGACTTATCCGCCTTGTCACAAGCATATGTATTTTACAATTTATCCCAAACCCACTTGGATAAATTAAGATCTGTTCTTCAATATCACGGAACATCTTTTTTTCTTAAGACTGAGATAAAGGATTCTTTTGGAACACAAGGAATAATTCATTCTGAATTAAGATATAAGAAATTTCGGAGTTATGGAGCGAATCAATGGAAAAACTGGTTAAGAGGTCATTATCAATACGATTTATCTCAGATTAGATGGTCTAGATTAATCCCACAAAAATGGCGAAATAGAGTCAATCAATGTCGTACAGCTCAAAAGAAAGATTTAAAGAAATGGAATTCATATGAAAAAAACCAATTACTTTATTACAAAAAACAAAAAGATTCTGAAGTATATTCATTATCGAATCAAAAAGATAATTTTCAAAAATACTTTAAATATGATCTTTTATCATATCAATCTATTAATTATGAAACTAAGAGGAACTCATATATTTCTGTTTATGGATCACCATTACAAGTAAATACGAATCAAAAGATTTCTTATAATTACAACACACCTAAAGGCAAATTATTTGATAAATGGGGGGGTATTCCTATCAATAATTATCTAGGAAGAGGTGATATTATGTCTATGGAAAAAAATCCAGATAGAAAATATTTTGATTGGAAAATTATCAAGTTTTGTCTTAGAAAAAAAGTCAATATTGAGGCCTGGATCAAGATCGATTCCAACAGTAATAAAAAAACTAAGATTGGAACTAATAATTACCCAATAATTGATAAAATTGATAAGAAAGGTCTTTTTTATCTTACAATTCATCAAGATCTAGAAATCAATCCACCCAATCATAAAAAAATCTTTTTTGATTGGATGGGAATGAATGAAGAAATACTAAATTGTCCTATATCCAATCTGGAACTTTGGTTCTTCCCCGAATTTGTGCTACTTTATAATGCATATAAAATGAAACCGTGGATTATACCAAGCAAATTACTTCTTTTAAATTTGAATATAAATGAAAATGTTAGTGAAAATAAAAACGTCAATGGAAAGCCAAAAGTGAATTTTTTTATACCATCGAATGAAGAAAAAAAATCTTTTGAATTAAAGAATCGAAATCAAGAAGAAAAAGAACCCGCAGATCGACGAGATCGTGGTTCAGATGCACAAAACCAAAGAAATCTTGGATCCCTTCTCTCAAACCAACAAAAAGATATTGAAGAAGATTATGCGCGATCAGACATGAAAAAACGTAAAACGAAAAAACAATACAAGAGCAACACGGAAGCAGAACTCAATTTCTTCCTGAAACGATATTTGCTTTTTCAATTGAGATGGGACGATGCTTTGAATCAAAGAATGATCAATAATATTAAGGTATATTGTCTCCTGCTTAGACTGAGAAACCCAAGAAAAATTACTATATCCTCTATTCAAAGAAGAGAAATGAGTCTGAATATAATGCTGATTCAGAAGAATTTACCTCTTACAGAATTGATGAAAAAAGGGATATTGATTATCGAATCGGTTCGTCTGTCTGTAAAAAATGATGGACAATTTATTATGTATCAAACCATAGGTATTTCATTGGTTCATAAGAGTAAACGCCAAATTAATCAAAGATATCGAGAACGAGGATATGTTGATAAGAAGAATTTTGATGAATCTATTTCAAAACATCAAAGAATGACTGGAAATAGAGATAAAAATCATTCGAATTTACTTGTTCCTGAAAATATTTTATCATCTAGACGTCGTAGAGAATTGAGAATTTTAATTTGTTTCAGTTCAACGAATAAAAATGGTGTGAATAGAAATCCGGTATTTTGTAACGAGAACAACGTAAAAAACTGGAGTCCATTTTTGGATGAAAGTAAACATCTTGATAGTGATAAAAATGAATTAATTCAATTAAAGTTCTTTCTTTGGCCGAATTATCGATTAGAAGATTTAGCTTGTATGAATCGCTATTGGTTTGATACGAATAATGGCAGTCGTATGAATATGTTAAGACTACGTATGTATCCACGATTGAAAATTGGTTAATGTTAATACCGTATTTTTCCTATATATCCTATACCGTATATGGTATATGAAAGTAAACAGATGTACACATACCTTGTCTTACATCCCATTCTAATATACGTCAATAAAGTCTCAATTAGATAAAAAGTGAATTGACTCAACAAAATCTTCTTCATTTTCGGTTGAAATATAAATTATTCGCTTTTGTGAGTGCAAAAACGTACCATCCTTTTGTATCCCTATTCGAATCCAATTTGATTAATTCATTTTAATTGATAAAATTAGGAGTCGATAAAGAAATTAAGATCATTATGTATATCACATTCAAATTACTGGCATTATTATTTCTGATCGATAAAATTACATATCTGTAAAGTAAAAAAAGGAAGAGGAAATTCTTTTATGGTCAAAAATTCATTCATTTCCGTTACTTCACAAGAAGAAAAGAAAGAAAACAGGGGGTCTGTTGAATTTCAAGTAGTCAGTTTTACCAATAAGATACGGAGACTTACTTCACATTTGAAATTGCACAAAAAAGACTATTTATCTCAGAGAGGTCTACGGAAAATTCTAGGAAAACGTCAACGGCTATTGGCTTATTTGTCAAAAAAAAATAGAGTACGTTATAAAGAAATAATTGGTCAGTTGGATATTCGAGAGATAAAAACTCGTTAATTTGAAGAATCTTTTTGATCGTTTAAATTTTGATGAACTTCTTTTTTTTTCACTTTCAGCAATTCATGGAAGAATGAATGGGGAAAAACCTATGACTGCACCAGCTACAAGAAAAGACCTCATGATAGTCAATATGGGTCCTCACCACCCATCAATGCATGGTGTTCTTCGACTCATCGTTACTCTAGATGGTGAAGATGTTATTGACTGCGAACCAATATTGGGTTATTTACACAGAGGAATGGAAAAAATTGCAGAAAACCGAACAATTATACAATATTTGCCTTATGTAACACGTTGGGATTATTTAGCTACTATGTTCACAGAAGCAATAACTGTAAATGCACCAGAGCAGTTAGGCAATATTCAAGTACCTAAAAGGGCGAGCTACATCAGAGTCATTATGTTGGAGTTGAGTCGTATAGCTTCGCATTTGTTATGGCTTGGCCCTTTTATGGCAGATATTGGGGCACAGACCCCCTTCTTCTATATTTTTCGAGAACGAGAATTGATATATGACCTATTCGAAGCTGCCACCGGTATGCGAATGATGCATAATTATTTTCGTCTCGGAGGAGTAGCTGCTGATCTACCTCATGGATGGATAGATAAATGTTTAGATTTTTGCGATTATTTTTTAACAGGGGTTGCTGAATATCAAAAGCTTATTACACAGAATCCTATTTTTTTAGAACGAGTTGAAGGAGTAGGCATTATTGGCGGAGAAGAAGCAATAAATTGGGGTTTATCAGGACCAATGCTACGAGCTTCCGGAATACAATGGGATCTTCGTAAAGTTGATCATTATGAGTGTTACGACGAATTTGATTGGGAAGTACAATGGCAAAAAGAAGGGGATTCGTTAGCTCGTTATTTAGTACGAATCAGCGAAATGACAGAATCTATAAAAATTATTCAACAGGCTCTAGAAGGAATTCCAGGGGGGCCCTATGAGAATTTAGAAATCCGACGCTTTGATAGAGTAAGGGATCCCGAATGGAATGATTTTGATTATCGATTCATTAGTAAGAAACCTTCTCCGACTTTTGAATTATCACAGCAAGAACTTTATGTAAGAGTCGAAACCCCAAAAGGAGAATTGGGAATTTTTCTGATAGGAGATCAGAGTGTTTTTCCCTGGAGATGGAAAATTCGCCCACCCGGTTTTATCAATTTGCAAATTCTTCCTCAGTTAGTTAAAAAAATGAAATTGGCTGATATTATGACGATACTAGGTAGCATAGATATCATTATGGGAGAAGTTGATCGTTGAAATGATAATTGATACAACAGAAATACAAGCTATCAATTCTTTTTCCAGATTGGAATCCTTACAAGAGGTCTATGGGATCATATGGATGCTTGTCTATATTTTGACTACTGTATTAGGAATCACAATAGGTGTACTAGTAATTGTTTGGTTAGAAAGAGAAATATCTGCAGGGATACAACAACGTATTGGACCTGAATACGCCGGACCTTTAGGAATTCTTCAAGCTCTAGCAGATGGTACAAAATTACTTTTCAAAGAGAATCTTCTTCCATCTAGAGGAGATAATCGTTTATTCAGTATCGGACCATCTATAGCAGTCA